AATTTCTTGATCTTCAATTTTTGGAAATTTATGAAATTCTTCCGTCAAGCCCTGATTAATGAATCTATAAAATCCCTCAAATTGAATCTGACTAAATCCAGGTATTGTGGACATTCCCTCATTTCCATTCCGGAGCATCTTAATCTTAAGTTTCCTGTTTATCGAAAAAATCCCATTATTGACTCACTATTCATCGAACCATACGGATCGATCTAGCAATGATGGAATGTATATTCTGTTTACTGAATCACATGAAATTTCAGCCAACTCCATATATGTAATGTAATGTATTTCATACGTATGAACGGAAACGAGACGGAGGAATGAAGAGCATTTTCGACGCAAGTTCGAATTTGCGACAAGTACAAATGGAAATGAATTGATAAAACATTCCTGGAAAAAAAATTCTATCACTTCCACTTATGGAGTCTTGTATAGAATATAAAAATTGATCCAATTTCTACCTATTATTATGATATTACGATCAGATTGGGTACCAAAAAAATAAATGGATTCAGGATTAAATCTGCTCTTTATGAATGAGATAAAGACAGAATAATCAGGAGCAGTATAGAATTTCCTTTTTTTAGCACACTTTAATGTTCAAAAAAGAATTCGCGGATTCTTTTTGGTAGTAGAATTTATAGATAGAATACGATTGAATTGCGTAATAGTAATAGGAGTAGTATTTATTAAGTACATGCCGATATACCTATCCGCATATCGCATCTTTTATCGTAATTTTACTTGTGGCAACAGAAGTCAGGTCGCACTATATCATAATTCCTATTTTCTATTCAAAATATTCAATGAAAAATTGAAGCACGATAATTCTCTATAGGGATATGTACATAAGAGAAAGACCCAATTCGGTATCTGTGTAACAATTTCTGTTCTGGGGTTTACATATACACATATATTTTGTTATAATTGAAATTGAAAAGGATTGATTATTGAAAATAATTGATACTGATTAGTCGTAAATCAATTTGATTTTGTTATACCATTAAAGAAACACAATTTGAGATACAAATTTAAGAACCGTTCGCTAATTCTAAAGTAAAAATAGTTAATGGTTCCAATTTGTCCTGAATTTTTCGGTCTGTGACCGGAAATCTATTTTTTCTCTTTTCAATAGAAGGAGAAGGGAAGTTTTTAAGCAGTGTGTCTTTTGAGATACAATCAATCGAAGAGAATAATCTAAACTGGATCCAATAAAAAATAGGGATTAATTTTTGAAAAGGGATAAGTACAATGGGATTCAAGATCCAAAAAAAATGAGTAATAGAATATGGATGGATAAAAATATTATCCATTTTTTTTGGATCAGATTTGGCGGCATGGCCAAGTGGTAAGGCGGGGGACTGCAAATCCTTTATCCCCAGTTCAAATCCGGGTGTCGCCTGATCAACAAAAGACTTGAAATTTCTTATTCTGCTGATCTAACTCGACAAATTCTTGCCCCGCAAGAAGCAGAGGCAAACGACTAGGCCTGTCGATACTTGATTTTGAGAATCCATAATTCTATAAAAAAAAACTGTAAATTTTTTTTTCTCAAAATCTGGGTTCTGGGTACCGGTCCAAACCGGTACCAATAGGTATGAAGTAACCCTTACTTATTAATGATTGATTCGGACATTTATTTGATTTATGATATCAATTGAATCAAATAAATAGTTAGAGTCAATTCTGGGATTCAGAATTACGAAAGTAAGAGGTCGGAAATCTTAGTATCCAAAGGTTCCTAAAGGACACTCCATTTTTGCTCCTAGGATTGAAGAAGAGATTATACGAAAGACTATCAAGACTTCCTAATTATCTTACACTACCTATACTAAATACTAAAATAGTGTCTACTGACTCTGTCTGGAATTAGATTGAATAGAATAGGCTGATGGGAAATCAATTTAGAAGTTGTGGAAAGGACTGAAGATACTTTGTATCCAGACTCACGAGAGGCTTTGAGTACTCAAACATTCAATCAACATGGTTGGGCGGCTCTTATTTATAGAGTAAAAAGAAAAGTTGAAAAAAAAAAAATTCTTTGCCCGTGTAGGGGATTACAAAAAAAAGAATGTATGTAATAATGATGGTGGTGTCTTACCATTCCATTCTTTCACAGAAAGAAAGACGTAAGCCTTAGATCAAATAAAATAGAGGTATCTGATAGATGGTTATCTATCTTGATGGTATATTTTGACGTCTTTTGCTTATGAAAGAAAGGTAACAAACAATAGGTCTTACTATTTCTACATGTTCCATTAGGAGCATTCCTTTGCTATTTCCAAATAAAAGGTGTGTGTATCGTATTTGTGCTTAATGCTTCCCGATTCTACCAGAAATTTTATAATATAGGAACTTGTTACGAGTAGATTCATTGGATTAGTTCATCAATAGCCTTAAGTCAGAATCCTATTTTCTTTTGACTCTGCACCATTGATTCCACTATGATTATTGATCAATAATCAATAATGAAATAATTCCTTCATAGAGATAGGAGACATAATTCACATGGATATAGTAAGTCTCACTTGGGCTGCTTTAATGGTAGTCTTTACATTTTCCCTCTCACTCGTAGTATGGGGAAGAAGTGGACTCTAGGGGTACTACTAATTGAATAATCGATTGAGTGATCGAATTGTATCAATCGTTTAATTGATCGTTTTGCGAAACTAAAAAAAAAAAAAAGATTCCTTGGTTTCGTTTTATTTTATTTTTATTTTATATAGTTAATATATGCCCATACCCATACTATTTTTCCTCCATTGATTTTTTCGATGGATCTCGGGACTTATACTTATATATATATATATTTTTTTAGTTTATTAATATATATATTTTTAGTTTATTATATATAAATAAATATATATTATATATAAATCTAATTATTAATATAAATCTATATATTAAGTTATAAGTTATAAGAAGCCTAGGAATTAGAAGAGTTGGCCTTGGATTATTTTGGATTGATCGAAACCCATACAAGTAGATGTAGCGAAAAAAAAAGAAATAGAATTAGACTGCTATTTCGATGTATATGTATTAGATGTACATCTAATACATGTACATATTATAAATTGATCTATATCTATATAAAACCATATCTGTATACAACTTTATATGATAAAATTTATATGATCATACTATTTAATGATCATACTATTTATATGATAATAAATTTATATGATAAAAATATACAATACTATCTAGTGCGGTAGAAAGAACTATATATAATATAGTTCTTTCTACCTCACTATCTCAGATACTTATGATTCCAGCCAAATCATTTCATTTAAAACTTGGAGTTTTAATCCCTTTCTTTTATTTCTTCAATCATTGATAAGAACTAATAATCCAACCAAGTTTCAGTTAAATTAATCATTTTGACTGACTGTTTTTACGTAGATGATAAGTAAAAAAGCAGTAGGAACTAGAATGAACAGTGCAGTAGCAATAAATGCGAGAATATTGACTTCCATAATCTCATTGTTTTTTTTACTTCACAATAACTCGGGATCTAATCCCATAGAGATAAGAAATTTGACTCCTGTCAATTCAATGGGATGAATTGAATTCTGATGATACTGAATCGGATCAATATTATGAATAACAATATCTGATCTATCAAATCGATTCATCGTCGAGAATTGAATAGTATAACATAAGAAAATCTTTTATTTTATCCATACTAAATCCGAAATGGGATTCTTTATTGGATCAGGAATTCCATTGAATTTTTCATCCTTTTTTCTACTTTTTTTTTTCTTTTCCATAACCTACTGTCTTTGTCTTCCTTATACAACTCTCTTTCCTTATACTTATACATACAATTATGAGATATTATATGACCGGTATTCTATGGGTCACACAGATCCAAACAGTAGAAGTGAGATGGAAAAAAGGACGGGTGTTAAGTGGAAAAGATCTAATATTCCAACAAATTTACTAAAAAGGGGTGTTGCTTGGTCTTTTATTTTATTAGTATAGTATCTCTTTCTCTTCTTCTTTCTTGGATTGAGACTAGAACGCATACATCAAAAATTCAGTGTGCAATTTGCATGAGAATAGATAGATTGTTTCCAATTAGTAATTGAGGATACACGAACAAAGTCGAGGTAATTATGTTAAGTTCATTGTGTATCGTACAATAAACGAATACAATTTGTGTATGTACTCCCGGTAAAAATAGGGGAACTCTATTCCATTTCATTGTTCAAGAACAATTGAAAAAGAAAGTCAGACGAGTATGGTATCTATTAAAATACTGAATATAGTAATGCCACCGATTGTACCAACTTACATATGTCTCCCCTTATCAATCGGTATTAGTGAAAGAAATTGAAATTCCCGTACTTGTCTGATGATAAATGCGAAACGAAAAACAAAAGAAATAAGGATCCCCGCTGGGGATTAGATCTTGCTACCTGTCCCCCCTTTCGCAGAAAATGGAGAGATGAATTGATAAATTCATCGGATCCTAGTTCGGGACTGACGGGGCTCGAACCCGCAGCTTCCGCCTTGACAGGGCGGTGCTCTGACCAATTGAACTACAATCCCAGCAAGGTGTATGGCATACATATTCTTACTAGTTTTATAAGAACATTCTATTCGTTGTGTTGTAACAGAAACACGAATGATATACTGAATATCCACATGGATATGGAATATAGTGAGAGCGACACGGATTACTAGTAACGAGTGGTTATTTTATTGCCAAAAAAATGGATAATCAATTTTTCAATGAGAAAAAGAACTATTTTCATTTTTATGATACTTAATCTTAATTAAGTATCATTAATCTAGATCGTTAGAAAAATCAGAACGAATGAGAAAAACATGGATAGAGAAAAAATTGACTCTTTCTCTTCATTTCTACGGATCAGGCATTTCTGTTTCTGGAGGACAAATTGGTTATTTCATATTCATGGAGCAACGAATTATTGGGCCGAGCTGGATTTGAACCAGCGTAGACATATCGTCAACGAATTTACAGTCCGTCC